AATACAACCAACTATCATTAAGAATTTCGTCTTTGGACCAAAAACAAGCAAGAGGTGGAATACCACAAAGAGAAAGCGTGCCTAATAAAAATGAAATTTTTGTAATTGGGATATATTTCGTTAAACCACCCATAAGAACCATATTCTGGCTTTTATCTGGGGAATACCCAACAATAGTTTCCATTGAATGAATAATGGATCCAGATCCTAAAAACAATAATGCTTTCGAATAGGCATGAGTGATCAAATGAAATAAAGCAGCTCGGTAAGATCCTATACCTAAAGCTAACATAATATAGCCCAATTGCGACATTGTTGAATAGGCTAGACTTCTTTTAATGTCTCTTTGAGCAAGAGCCAAAGTAGCTCCTAATAGTATTGTTATTATACCTACCAAAGAAATTATATTCATTATGTAAGGTATGACTGTAAAAAGAGGAAAAAGTCGAGCTACAAGAAAAATTCCTGCTGCTACCATAGTAGCAGCATGTATAAGAGCCGAAATAGGAGTAGGGCCTTCCATGGCATCAGGTAACCATACATGAAGAGGGAATTGTGCCGATTTAGCAACCGCACCGACAAATAATAGGGAAGAACACAAAGTAAGAAATAAAGAATTGGCCCCATTATTATCAAGCAAATTATTGGCGATTTCAACCAAATCCCTAAATTCAAAACTCCCCGTTATCCAATAAAGACCTAAGATTCCTAAAAATAAAAAAAAATCTCCTACACGATTAGTTACAAACGCTTTTTGACAAGCAGTTGCCGCGAGGGGTCGTGTGAACCAAAAACCTATTAATAGATATGAACACATTCCAACCAATTCCCAAAAAATATAAATTTGTATCAAATTGGAACTAGTAACTAATCCGAGCATCGAAGCGTTAAAAAAACTCATATAAGCAAAAAATTTCAAATAGCCTTGATCATGAAACATATAATTGTCACTATAAATAAGAACCATTATTCCAACAGTAGTAATTAATATTAACATAATGGAAGTAAGCGGATCTATTAAGTAGCCTAAATCTAAAGAAAAATCATTATTTATGGTCCAAGACCATACATATTGGTAGACTGGACTGCCATTTATTTGCTGAATAGACAGATTGGCGGAAAAAATCATAACGATACTTAGTAATAAAATACTAGGAAAAGCCCATATACGACGAATATTTTTTGTTGACACTGGGACAAGTAAAAGACCTATCCCTATTGCTATAGGAACCGGAAGGGGGACGAAAGGTATGATCCACGCATATTGATACGTATGTTCCATAAAAAAGAAATTTTTTTATTGTTTAATTGTTTCCGATTCACCAGCTTTTATATATTTAGAACGGAGCAAAAAAAAATTAAAGAAAAGATACGAAATTAAATAGAATTTAATTTATTAATTTTTTATTTAATATATTTTTATTTTATATTTTAATATATTAAATTTAATATATTAAAATATAATTTAATTATTATTAATTAATATTTATTATTAATTAATATTTAAAATTAATATTTAAAATTCAAATAAAAATAATTAAGTCAATGTTGATAAAATCATTCCTTTTTTTTTTATTTATTAATAATTTATTAATAAATATTAATAAAACATGGCAAAAATACAAACTCGAAACTCGTTTTTTTTTATTCGTTTTACCAATGGAAAGCAACTCGATTTCTATAGCCATGAATACCATGTATATAATAGTAAATATCTTCATTCGAATATATTTATGTATATAATAGTAAATATCTTCATTCGAATATATTTATAATTTATATATAATTTTATAATTTTTATTTATATATATAAATAAAAATAAGCCAAATTTTCAATATTAATAGGATATTTTGAATCTAAAAAAAATATTGCGAATTGCCTCCTCCAATCTCGACGATCAAAAATAAATGGGTTATTATGATTTCGAACAAGCCGCTATGGTGAAATCGGTAGACACGCTGCTCTTAGGAAGCAGTGCTAGAGCATCTCGGTTCGAGTCCGAGTGGCGGCATATTTCTAAAAAATGAATACTATACTAATTAATAATTCCTATAATGGATAGAATATAATTCTAGATCTCCATTCCATTGTTGGAGGATATCCTTTTTAGGATTTTTTATGATATTTTTTACTTTAGAACATATATTAACTCACATTTCTTTGTCGATTGTTTCAATTGTACTGACGATTTATTTGATTAACTTATTAGTCCACGAAATCGTAGGATTATATGATTCGTCGGAAAAAGGAATGGTATCCGCTTTTTTATGTATAACAGGATTATTAGTTATTCGTTGGATTTATTCGGGGCATTTACCCTTAAGTGATTTATATGAATCATTAATGTTCCTTTCATGGAGTTTATCCATTATTCATATGCTTCCTTATTTTAGAAACCATAAAAATATTCTAAGTGCAATAACTGCACCTAGTGCTATTTTGACTCAAGGATTTGCTACTTCAGGTCTTTTAACTGAAATGCATCAATCCACAATATTAGTACCTGCTCTACAATCACAGTGGTTAATGATGCACGTAAGTATGATGGTATTGAGCTATGCATCTCTTCTCTGCGGATCATTATTATCAGTAGCTCTTCTAGTCATTACATTTCGAAAAAATAAAAATATTTTTTTAAAATGCAAAAACAACCATTTTAGGCCATTTGGTGAAATTCAATACATGAATGAAATAAGTCATGTTTTACAAAACAATTGTTTTATTTCGTTTAGAAATTATCACAGGCATCAATTAATTCAGCAATTGGATTGTTGGAGTTCTCGTGTCATTAGTTTCGGCTTTATATTTTTAACCATAGGTATTCTTTCAGGAGCAGTATGGGCTAATGAAGCGTGGGGATCCTATTGGAATTGGGACCCAAAGGAAACTTGGGCATTTATTACTTGGACAATATTCGCAATTTATTTACATACCAGAACAAATGAAAATTTGCAAGGCTCAAATTCTGCAATTGTGGCTTCCATAGGATTTTTGATAATTTGGATATGCTATTTTGGAGTAAATCTATTAGGAATAGGGCTACATAGTTATGGTTCATTCGCATTAACATTTAATTGAAGAAAAAAAAGCAGTTACGAATAGAATATACAATACATAGGAATAGCATAAGTATAGATAACGAAAGTTTGTGTAGTTTTTGAAAATTGAATCATTACTTAATTTGATTCAATTTTCAAAAACTACACAACACAAATACAAATATTTGATTACAATTTGATTCTAATTTTAGAATTATCAAATTTACAATTTGAAAACTAAAATAAAATATCTAATTCTAAATTATTAGAAAATAAAAAAAACTATCTATAAAAATAATTAGATATAATAGCTTCTACCTTGTCAATTGATAATGAGAGAACGAAATCCGGATAAATACCAATACCTATTACGGGTAGAAAGATACAGATTGAAAGAAATAGTTCTCGCGGTCCCGAATCCAAAAAACGAGAATTTTGAGAGTTAAATTGCTTGTATCCATAGAACATCTGGCGTAACATAGATAATGAATAAATAGGAGTTAATACCATTCCAATTGCCGTTACAAAAGTGATTAGTATTTTTGGCATTAAAAGATATTTTTGGCTCGTAATTAATCCAAAAAAAACTACCAATTCTGCAACAAAACCACTCATTCCAGGCAATGCAAGAGAAGCCAGCGAAAAGCTACTGAACATTGTAAATATTTTTGGCATTGGGATAGTTATTCCTCCCATTTCGTCAAGATAAACAAGACGTGTTCTATCGTAACTCGTTCCTGCCAAGAAAAAAAGTGCAGCACCTATAAATCCATGAGAGATCATTTGTAAAAGGGCCCCGTTGAGTCCTGTATCAGTTATGGAACTAATTCCTATAATTATGAACCCCATATGAGATACAGAGGAATAGGCAATTCTCTTTTTTAAATTGCGCTGACCAGGAGATGCTGAAGCTGCATAGATTATTTGAATTGCACCTACTATCATCAACCAGGGAGAAAATATAGAATGAGCATGGGGTAATAATTCCATATTAATACGAACCAATCCATACGCTCCCATTTTTAATAAGATTCCCGCTAAAAGCATACATGTACTGTAATGGGCTTCCCCATGGGTATCGGGTAACCATGTATGTAGGGGGATAATCGGTAATTTAATAGCATAAGCAATAAGAAATCCAAAATAGAATAGTATTTCCAATGCCACAGGATACGGCTGATTGGCTGATGTTTCAAAATTTAATGTTGGTTCATTGGAACCATATAAACCCATACCCAGAACTCCCATTAAGAGAAAAACGGAACCTCCCGCGGTGTACAAAATAAACTTTGTAGCGGAGTACAAACGTTTCTTCCCTCCCCACATGGATAAAAGTAGGTAGACAGGAATTAATTCTAACTCCCACATGATAAAAAAAAGTAAAAGATCTCTAGAAGAAAATGATCCTATTTGACCGCTGTACATTGCTAACATAAGAAAATGGAATAACTTAGAATCTCGGGTAACTGGCCAAGCCGCTAAAGTAGCTAAAGTCGTGATAAATCCCGTGAGTAAAATGGGTCCTATGGAAAGCCCATCAATTCCCAGTCTCCAATGAAAATCAAAAAAATGGATCCATTTATAATCTTGTTCCAATTGTATTAATGGATCATCCAATTGGAAATGATAACAGAATACATAGGCCGTTAGAAGTAATTCTAATAGGCATATACAAATAGTATACCACCTAATAACCTTATTTCCTCTATGAGGGAAAAAGAAAATTAAAGTACCCGCGAATATCGGCAAAACCACAATTATAGTTAACCAAGGAAAATCGTTCGTGGTAAAAACAAGATACACTTACTTTTATTTTTATTTTGACCCGAAACCCCGTACTCGAGAAAAGAATTATTCTCGAGTACGGGGTTTCGGGTAAAGATAAAAAATGATGGATTGGATTCAAGTGGAATTTTCTCGAACGTATTAATAAGCTAGACCCATGCTACGAGTTGTCTCGTGCCATAAATAAACCCGGACACTCAAGAAATCGGTTGGGCAAGCGGATTCACACCTTTTACAACCTACACAGTCTTCTGTTCTTGGAGCAGAAGCAATTTGTTTAGCTTTACACCCGTCCCAGGGTATCATCTCTAATACATCCGTGGGGCAGGCTCGTACACATTGAGTACACCCTATACATGTATCATAAATCTTTACTGAATGTGACATTGGATCTATAATTTTTTTTAATATCATAAAATTTCAATCTAGTAGTAAAGGAATTATATATTCTAGACACCAGATGAATCAATGATTTAGTAGATTTACCAGAATCAATCTACTTCTGGATCTGCTCATGAAAGAAGGCCAAGATACTTTGATTTATTACAGTTTATCAAACAGCACTATATGCTGCACATACCCCTTTTGTTATTGGTAGATATTCCATATTTTTTTATCTGTATGCCCCTATTTATTCAACAAATTAGATTGATTGATACGAGTTGATTTTCTGTTACGATGAATTGATGAAACAATAGCTAATCCAATAGCTGCTTCAGCGGCTGCAATTGCTATAACAAAAATCGAGAAAATGTCTCCTTTTAATTGGCGACTATCAAATAAATCTGAAAATGTTACAAAATTTATATTAACTGCATTCAGTATAAGCTCAAGACACATAAGCGCTCGAACCATATTTCGACTTGTAATCAATCCATAGATGCCGATGGATAATAAATAGGCACTCAAAACAAGTACATGCTCGAGCATCATTGAACAATTCCTCATCAATTTCGATTCGTTTCAATATGAACAACAATTCAACTGATTCAATTGACTAAAATTGCATTTTTAAAAAAGTACGCAATAAAATAAGAAAATAGAATAGATATAAATTAGATATAAATATAAAAAATTTCTTTTTTTTTTACTTTATTTTATACAATACATGAAAAAAACAATACATGAAAAAAAAAGAGTTTAGTTTAAAGAAAAGAACAGGTCTATAAAATTAAATAAAAAATGAAAAAAAAAATAAATCAAACAAATATTAAATTTAAATAAAATGTATTTCAAAATATTTAGTACTGACGAGCCATAGCAATTGCACCTATCAAGGCAACTAAAAGAATTATCGAAATAAGTTCAAATGGAAGAAAAAAATCTGTTGATAAATGAATCCCAATTTGTTGACCATTATTTATCAAGTCCTGCTCTATAATCTGGTTTGACCTTGTAGTCCAAACAATACCGTACCATGATGTATCTGGGATAGTAGTAATTAATGAAAAAAAGATACTTGTACAAACCAGTGAAGTGACTCCATCTCCAACAGTCCAAAGATAGAAATCTTTGTAATACTCTGAACCATTCATAAACATTACGGCAAATACAATTAATACATTTATTGCTCCCACATAAATAAGAAGCTGTGCAGCAGCTACAAAATGGGAGTTCGATGAAATATGGAATAAGGATGTACAAACAAGAACCAATCCCAACGAAAAAGCGGAAAAAATGGGATTGGTAAGTAATACCACTCCTAGACTTCCCACTATAAGACCTAATCCCAAAAAAACTAAAAGAAAATCATGTGTTGGTCCAGGCAAATCCATTCTATGTAAAATAAAAGATAAATTATAAGTAGAAATTTTGCATGACCTTAATTGAACAAACCAGAAAAAAAAGAGGTTACCTTATTTTTTGATATTGAATTAAATCGATATAGGGTCGTGGGTGGGTTGATGTAGATACGTTTATTTATTATATTTATATTATATGAATATATGAATCATTAAATATGTTATATGTTAAATATGAATAATTAAATATCATTTGTTTATCTGAGAGTTTCGTTCAAAATTAAATTTTCAAAATTGATTGATTTCTTTTATATTATAAATTAGTAATAATAAATATAATTAGTTAAATTAAATAAAAATTAAATATTTTCTTTATTTTATTAATTATAATCACAGATATCATATTTATATATACTGTATGTAATGTACTACTCTATGTAATGTAGTATTTTAATATACAGAGAATAGATAAATATATTTTTATGAATATATGAAAATAATGACTCTCACCCCCTTATGGAATCTTAGTAATTGGTAATTGTTCTTGAATCAAGTGGTTTAGCCGTGCCTTTTTTTATTTGAGTCGAATTCATAATTGTTCGAATTGTGGAATCTCCAATTACTGACATTGGCAACCGACCCAAAGCAATTTGATTATAATTCAACTCATGACGATCATAAGTAGAAAGTTCATATTCTTCAGTCATTGATAAACAATTCGTTGGACAATACTCAACACAGTTACCACAAAATATACAGATTCCGAAATCAATACTGTAATTAAGCAATCGTTTCTTTCGAATATCAGTTTCCAATTTCCAATCAACAACGGGGAGGTCTATAGGGCATACCCGAACACATACTTCACAAGCAATGCATTTATCAAATTCAAAGTGGATTCGACCGCGGAAACGCTCTGATGTGATCAATTTTTCATAAGGATATTGAATAGTTACAGGTAAACGATTAGCATGGGATAGGGTAATCAGAAAACTTTGACCGATATACCTTGCAGCCCTTACTGTTTGTTGGCCATAATTCATGAACCCGGTTACCATGGGGAACATATCTTGAATATCTCTGAATAATTTGATGTTTCTTTCTCTTGTTCTTGTTTAAGAAAAGTTATGAATTTTTAATATCCTGTTACAATGAAAAAAGTTGGGAAGAAGTTGTCAATAATAGATTACCTAACGAAATAGGTAAAAGAAATTTCCACCCAAGATTTAATAGTTGGTCCATTCTCATCCTAGGTAAAGTCCATCTTGTTGTGATAGGAATGAACAGGAACAAATAAGCTTTAGCTAATGTAATAAAGATACCAATTGTTGTTACAAAGACTCCACCTATTTCATTTATTCCAAAAAACTCACGAATTAATATGTACGGAATAGAGAGATTCCAGCCGCCCAAATAAAGAACTGTTACAAATAATGAAGAAACTAGTAGATTTAGATAGGAAGCAACGTAAAATAAACCAAATTTTATACCTGAATATTCAGTTTGATAACCTGCTACTAATTCTTCCTCTGCTTCTGGTAAATCAAAAGGTAATCTCTCGCACTCTGCTAGGGAAGAAATTAGAAAAACAGTAAACCCTATAGGTTGGCGCCACAGATTCCAACCCCAAAAACCATATTTTGATTGCGCCTCAACTATATCAACGGTACTTGAACTGTTAGATAATCATAGTCGATGATAACATCACTATTTCCATCGCTATTGCAAAACCGTACATGAGACTTAAGCTTCATACGGCTCCTCGATGGCCACAAATAAATTTAAGAACTGGTTCAATATTATCTCGATATACGTGTCTTATCTTATAGAGTAGATAGAGTCAAGATATATCGGAGAGTCCCAAATTAGACCAATGCAATTCTGTCCGCTATAATAAAAAAGTGCTTCTGAATTGATCTTATCCTTTATAATTTCATTTTTTGTTCAGTAATATTTTTGTTAAACTTAACACTTCAATAAAATACTCGTTGTATCAATAGATATTTCGACTCATTTCTTGCGATTACGAAGAAGAATTAAGAATTAAACATTAGTTCATGAATCATCATCATGATAAGAATTCTATCTCTATAAACATGATAAGAATTTTAAAATATAAATAAAAAAATAAATAAAGGATTACTTCGTTCCTGATAGTAATTGGTTTAATCAGTGGGTAGGGGCATACTCTGGATCGGGATCGTGGGGAGGTACTGCTTGATCATTTCTACCAACTTAAAGCCCCATCAGGATTCCTTTTATGTTAGGCTATGTGGAATAACCTCTTGGATAATTTACTTACATTATCACCATTACTAATCCTTTGTGTACCTTGGTATTCCTAGCCGTCCACTCATATTTCTTCGATCCCCGGTATGGTAATACATACAATAATAAAACTCCATATGATCGATCTTTTGTACCCGCTTCAAATTCTGATATGATAGCTAATCAACCAATCTTGGGGCACCCCGTTTCGACTGTATTAGTATTATAATTATATTTGCGTTTTACGTCCGCTTAACTCTTGTACCTAGGGAATGAGATTCAATCTTTTTACTGCCAATTTCGAAGCTGTTTTATTTCACTCATATAACTATCTGGTTTAGTTCATCGCCCCGAATGATGAATAACAAAATGAGGATATTTATTCATTTATTCAATAATTAATTGAACTTTTTTCCTAGAACGAAAATGAAAAAAGGGGTAAAGTAAAAAAGTATATGTCCCAACGAATCGCACGTAGAGATATTGATAACACACATGAAGTTAATGGTATTTCATAACTAATTGATTGAGCAGCAGCTCGTAGACCACCTAAAAAGGAATATTTATTATTTGATCCATATCCTGACATAAGAAGTCCAATAGGCGCAATACTAGAAATGGCAATCCATAAAAAAACCCCTATACTAAGATCCGCTAAAACAAGGTGGTAACCAAAGGGAATTACTGAATAGCTTAGTAAAATGGATATGACCGCGATAGACGGCCCGATACTGAATAAACTAATATCTCCCCTAGATGGGAGAAGATCTTCTTTGAAAAGTAGTTTGGTACCATCTGCTAGAGCTTGAAGAATTCCAAAAGGACCCGCGTATTCAGGTCCAATGCGTTGTTGTACTCCCGCGGATATTTGTCTTTCTAACCATACAATTACCAGTACCCCTATTATGATTCCAAATACAGGAGTAAAAATAGGAATAAATAACCATACGAGCCCATAAACCTCTTTTACGGATTCCGATCTGGAAAAAGAATGGATAGCTTGTACTTTTATCGTATCAATTATCATTTTAACGATCAACTTCTCCCATAATAATATCTATACTACCTAGTATTGTCATAATATCGGCCAATTTCATTTTTTTAACTAGCTGAGGAAGAATTTGCAAATTGATAAAACCGGGTGGACGAATTTTCCATCGCCAGGGAAAAACACTCCGATCTCCTACCAGAAAAATTCCCAATTCCCCCTTGGGGGCTTCTACTCTCACATAAAGTTCTTGTTTAGACAATTCAAAAGTAGGAGAAGGTTTCTTACTAATGAATCGATAATCAAAATCATTCCATTCAGAATCCTTTGTTTTATCAAAGCGCCGTACTTCTAAATTCTCATAGGGTCCTCCGGGAATTCCTTCCAGGGCTTGTTGAATAATTTTGATGGATTCCACCATTTCACCGATTCGGACTAAATAACGAGCTAGCGAATCTCCTTCTTTTTGCCATTGTACTTCCCAATCAAATTCGTCGTAAGACTCATAATGATCAATTTTACGAAGATCCCACGGAATTCCAGAAGCTCGTAGCATTGGTCCCGATAGACCCCAATTTATTGCTTCCTCTCCACTAATAATACCCACCTCTTCAACTCGTTCCAAAAAAATGGGATTACGCGTAATAAGCTTTTGATATTCAGTAACCCCTGTTAAAAAATACTCACAGAAATCCAAGCATTTATCTATCCAGCCGTAAGGTAGATCAGCAGCCACTCCTCCGATACGGAAATAATTATGCATCATTCGCATACCTGTGGAAGATTCAAATAGGTCATATATCAATTCTCTCTCTCGGAAAATATAGAAGAAAGGGGTCTGCGCACCGATATCCGCCATAAAAGGACCAAGCCATAATAAATGAGAAGCTATACGACTCAGTTCTAGCATAATTACTCTAATATAGCTCGCTCTTTTCGGTACTTGGATATTCCCCAACTGTTCGGGTCCATTTACCGTTATTGCTTCTGTAAACATAGTAGCTAAATAATCCCAACGTGTTACATAAGGAAGATATTGTATAATTGTTCGATTTTCTGCAATTTTTTCCATTCCTCTGTGTAAATAACCCAATACGGGTTCACAGTCAATAACATTTTCCCCGTCTAGAGTAATGATGAGTCGAAGAACACCGTGCATTGATGGGTGTTGAGGACCCATATTGACTATCATGAGGTCTTTTCTTGTAGTCGGTACAGTCATATATTTTTTCCCCGATTCATTATTCCACGAATTGCTTAAAACCAAATGAAATTCATTATCATTAAGAATATATAATATATATAATATTAGATATTAGAATATAATTAGATTAGAATATAAATAATAAAAATGAGCTTAACGAGTTTTTGGCTCCCGAATATCCAATTGACTAATTAATTCTTTATAGCGTACTCTATTTTTCTTTGATAAATAAGCCAGCAGCCGTTGACGTTTTCCCAGAATTTTACGTAGACCTCTCTGAGATAAATAGTCTTTTCTGTGCAATTCCAAATGGGAAGTAAGTCTACGTATTTTATTGGTGAAACTGAATACTTGAAATTCAACGGACCCCCTATTTTTGTTTTTTTCTTCTTGCGAAATAACAGAAATTAATAAGTTTTTAACCATAACAAAAAATTCTGCGTCCTTTTTTCTTTATTTACATTACAAATATAGTTTTACTAATCAGTAATAATAATGCCAATCATTTTCATTTGTTATACATATACACAATAATTTTGATTTATTCGTATACTTTTTTTTTTCTCAAATTCACTTAATTGATAATCAATACAATTTTTCAATTTTATTCAGATATAGATACAAAATTTCTAACCCCACAAAAGATAATAATTTTGACCTAAGATAAGAAGATTATGACGATTTATTACTTACTAGATAGAATGGCTAAGATCAAGGTCAGGTAATCAGTATCATGTACCATAATGTAATATAACAACACAGGTCTGTATATATTTGTTTGTGTTCATATACCATGTCAGAAATGGCGCTTGATCCATGTAATGTAAATGGATCATCAACTAATTATCAATCGCGGATACATATGTATCCTTGACATAACGAAACGACTACCATTATTGGTATCAAACCAATAGCGATTCATACAAGCAAAATCTTCGAATCGATAATTTGGCCAAAGAAAAAATTTGAACTTAATAAATCGATTTGTATTTACATCAAGATGCTTATCCTCATAAAAAAATTGACCCCATCGCTTGACATTGTTCCCATTGCAAAATACTGGATTTATATCCCCAACATTGACATTTCTTGAATTTAAACAAATGAGAATTCTCAATTCTCTACGACGTCTAGGAGATAAAAAATTTTCAGGAACAATAAAATCATAAAAATTAGCGTCTCTATTCCCATTTTCATATCGTGCAATGGATTCATTAAGACGATTCTTATCAACATTTCTTTTTTCTTGATATCTTCGATTAGTTTGGTGTTTACTCTTATGCACCCGTGAAATAGTTATGGTTTGGTACATGATAAATTGTCCGTCCCATTTTATGGATAGCCGAGCTGGTTCAATAATAAATAGTCCCCTTTTTATCAATTTTGTAAGAGTTGTAGACTTCGGAATCAGCATTACATCCAAACTTATTTCGTTCCTTTGAATAGAAGATATAGCAATTTCCTTTGGATTTCGCAATCTAAGGAGTAGGCAATATACCTTGATATTATTGAGTATTTTTTGATTAAAAGCATTATCCCATTTCAATTGAAAAAGAAAATATCTTTTCAGGAGGAAATCTAGTTCCGCTCCTATCTTGAATTTATTTTTATTTGTGCTTTTTTGAATGTATGATCCCCGATAATCTTCTTTAACATTTTTCGATGGATCAGATCCAAGATTTTTTTTTATTTTTTCATATGATCCAAGATCTCCTTGGACTGGCTGTTGTTTTTCTTTTTGATTTGGATTCTCTAATTCAAGAGATTTTTTTTTATTATATAATCTTAATCTATCTTTTTTTTTCTTTTGGTTGATATTGTTACTAATGCTTTTATTTATATTCAATTTTAAAAAAAGTAAATTGATTGGTATGATCCATGGTCGAATCTTATATGTATTATACAGTAACAAAAATTCTGGTAAAAACCAAAGTTCTAGATTCGATATCGGACAATAATTTAGGATTTCTTCATTCATTCCCATCCAGTCAAAAGATTTTTTTGTTTGATTGAGTGGGCGGATTTGTTTATGAATCGCGAGATTCAAAAAAACTTTCTTATCCATTTTCTCAATTATTTGATAATAATTAGTCTGAGTCTTAGTATTTTTATTAATGTTAGCGCTGGCCCCGATATCTCTATTTCTCCATTCCTCAATATGGATCCTTTTTCTAAGACAAAAATTAAGAGTTCTCCAATCAAAATATTTTCTATCTGGATTTTTATCCCTATCAATAATAGAATCTTCTCGTAGATAATTACCAAGATCTATATCTCTCGGCAAATAAAAGAATTCGGGATTATACATATTGTACTTATAGGGAATCCTGGGGGCTTCGTTTACTTGTAATGGCAACCCATAAATATATGAACCTTTCTTATTTTCATAATTCATATATTTATTTGATAAAAGATCATATTTGTAATTTTTAAATTTATCTTTTCGGTTCGGTAATGAATTTACCGCATATGCATAATTGTTTTCTTTTTTGTAATGAATTAATAGGTCTTTTTCATATGAATAAAAATTGGTTGAGTTTGTATTTTGAACCATAAAATTTTGATTGATTCTATTCCGCCAATTTTGCGGTACTAATTTAGACCATCGAGTCTGAGATAGATTGTATTTATAGTGATCATTACCCATTAACCAGCTTTTCCATTCATTCATTTTAAAACCAAAAAATTGCTTATACCTTGATTCGGAATGAAATATTCCTTGTGTTCCAAAAAAATCTTTTTTTATTCTATCCTTAATAAAAGGAATTGTTCCGTGATATTGAAATAAAAATTTAAAGTAATGCTTGTTGATAATTTGGGCTTGTGATAATTTGTAAAATACATATGCCTGTGACAACGAAGAAAGGTCACAAAAAATCTGCAAATTTGGATTTCTAATATTAGTAATCAACTTTTTTATAGTCGAAATAAAATAAAATTGATTTTTTTTATCAATATAAATTCTTTTTTTATTTGTTTCATCATTGGAATTAGAATTCTCCGTTATTTTGTTTTTTAATTGAAGTAAAATTTTTACATGTATTCTGGAAATAATATTAATGATATGTAAAAAAATATCTTTGCGTATCCTTTCAATAAAAAAATTCAAAAAATAGTGACATTTGCGCATTAGTCGAGCACTTCTTCTTTTTAGCAAATTTTTTTTCGGCGATTCTAATCTTTTATCATCGCAATTTGTTTCGTTAGGACTAATGTTTCTAGACGTAGTTATAAATATGTTTTTTTTTTCTTTTGTTATTTTTTCGATTTGGTTTCTGATTGTATTTGTCTTATCAGCCAGATCTTTCATCTTTTTTTCTGTCAGTGAATAATTTGTCCAATCTGCAGATGTAATTTGAATGGACGATTCATTAGTTATATGATTACTTATATGATTACTGATTAGTGATTTTTTATTTATTTTTTTTTTATTCGATTCATATACTTCCCTCAATCCAAATGATGAAATGAGACTTACTTTTTTAAGTTCTTTCATTATTCTTTTTATAAATCTAACTAGTTTTCTAACCCATCCTGTTTTTTCTTTTGATACTTTTTCAAACCATTTTGTTCTTTCGTTTAGAATTTTTAGAGCTAGAAAACGTTTTTTTTTCACTTTTATAAGTTTTTTTTCAAGTTGTTTCAAAATAGGTTCAAAAAAGGAAGGTAGTTGTCGGGGAGAACCAAAAGGTAATTCAGCTTCCATTCCCCAAACCGTTAAAAAACAAAAATTATCTTTTTTACCTTTCTTTTTCATGGAATCTCTAGGATGTGATTGTAGCTTAGATCTGTGCCACGGTTTCAGACAGAAAGGAAATAGGATCTTTATCTGAATACCGTCGCTTAACCAATTTTTAGGAAATTCTGTTTCTGATAATTGAACACCATTATAGGTGCATTTAACATGCATTTCTCTACTCCAATCTTCAAAATCCTCATGCCACTCGGGGGATTGAAATACTAGTATACGCCCA